TTGAATTTGAAGCAATGGATACTTTGTAATTTAGTAATTAATGTTCTTTCCCTTAATTGACTCAAACCTTATTAGTTATTAGTAAACCAAAAGATTGGGTCGAATACAAAGATCTTGTATATCTAGTATCTAGATATACAAGATCTTTAATAGAAAATCAAAGACTAAAGACCAACTCAAATCCTTCTATTGTTGTGTTGTATCTACAATTCATTTCTGTATGGATCAGGATTGGATTCTTTCTTTATATCTTCTAATTGTGGACCTTGGATCAAACCAAGTAGCCCAACTTTTTTACTCACCCTGTATATTGTCCTTTTCATTCCGTATTGTCCTATATTATTAGAATTAGATAGACGAGATTTTACGAAAAAACTCTGCACTTCATATCATAAGAGAGAACAAACATTTCTTTTTTACTGCGAATTTAACACGCCACGGACCCCCACCTCATGTATTTATATTCAATTTATATAATAGAAAGGGGGTTCTATCATACGAAGCGATCCCCCGGATCCTCCAAAAGAAACCAATTTCTTTCAATACTCACTCGTTATTATTAGTAGTTAATAATCCTAGTGATCGGATAGGAAATGAAATATTCAAATGATTTTTCATCGAATGACTATTCATCTATTGTATTTTTGTATAAAAAGGGGGCAAGAAAGTTCTATGGAAAAACGGCGGTTCAATTCGATGTTATCTAATGAGGAGTTAAAATACAAGTGTAGGCTAAGTAAATCAATGGACAATCTTGGTCCTATTGAAAATAACGGTGGAAGCGAAAAGCAGGTTCTAACTGATACAGATAAAAAAATTCCTCTTTGGAGTGAGAGTTCTAGGTACAGTAATGAGGATGCTTTTTTTGGCGCCAGGGACATTATGAATTTCATTTCTAATGACACCTTTTTAGTTAGGGATACTAATGGGGACCATTATTCTATTTATTTTGATATTGAAAATTCGATTTTTGAAATTGACAACGATCATTCTTTACTGAGTGACGTAGAAAATTTGTTTTATAGTTATAGGAATTCGAGTTATTTGAATAATGCATCCAAGAGTGATGATCCTGACGATCCTGACTACGATCATTCCATGTACAATACTAAATATACTTGGAATAATCACATTAATAGTTGTATTGACAATTATCTTCATTCTCAAATCCGTATTGATAGTTACATTTATAGTTACATTTGTAGTGACAGTGGAAATTGTAGTGAAAGCGAGAATGCCAGCGTAAAAACTAGCACGAATGATAGTGATTTAACTAAAAGCTCTAATGATCTCGATGTAACTCAAAAATACAGACATTTGTGGGTTCAATGCGAAAACTGTTATGGATTAAATTATAAGAAATTTTTTAAGTCAAAAATGAATATTTGTGAACAATGCGGATATCATTTGAAAATGAGTAGTTCCGATCGAATCGAACTTTTGATTGATAGAGGTACGTGGGATCCGCTGGATGAAGACATGGTCTCTCTGGATCCCATTGAATTTCATTCGGAAGAGGAACCCTATAAAGATCGTATTGATTCTTATCAAACAACAACAGGATTAACTGAAGCTATTCAAACAGGCACAGGTCAACTAAATGGTATTCCGATAGCAATCGGGGTTATGGATTTTCAGTTTATGGGGGGTAGTATGGGATCTGCAGTCGGCGAGAAAATCACTCGTTTGATCGAGTATGCTACCAAGAGCTTTCTCCCTCTTATTCTAGTGTGTGCTTCCGGAGGAGCACGGATGCAAGAAGGAAGTTTGAGCTTAATGCAAATGGCTAAAATATCTTCTGCTTTATATGATTATCAATTAAATAAAAAGTTATTCTATGTATCAATCCTTACATCTCCCACTACTGGTGGGGTGACAGCGAGTTTTGGTATGTTGGGGGATATCATTATTGCTGAACCCAATGCCTACATTGCATTTGCGGGGAAACGAGTAATTGAACAAACATTGAATAAGACAGTACCGGAAGGTTCACAAGCGGCTGAATATTTATTCCAAAAGGGTTTATTCGACCAAATCGTACCACGTAATCCTTTAAAAGGTGTTCTGAGTGAGTTATTTCAACTCCATGCTTTCTTTCCCTTGAAAAAAAATCAACAAGTGGAATGTTAGGTTCAATTAGTTTATTGGTAACGAACAAGTAGTTAGTTTATTGGAATTATGGAATTAAAATCAAAATACGAAAAGTTGAATTTTCTTTGGTGACATAAGACCCAATTGTAGAGCGAATCAAGAGAGAATCAAAAGTTTCGTGATTTTTTTGCGATATCCCTTTTTAGTCATATTAATGATTAGTAATCAGAAAGCCAGTCTTTATCAACAAACAAGACAAGAGTGCTACTTTTGCCTTTCCGAAGGCAAAAGTAGCACTCTACTAATAAGATCATTCATATCATATAGTTTATGTAGAAAGCTAAAAAAAACGAAGCCCATTTAGTTAGTTCTATCCTCTTTGCACTTATTCTATACTCAATTATTATATATATATATTCACTTATATTAGAGTCTAATTTATTCCAAATAGAATTATTTTATTCTAAAATACCTTATATAACAATTATAACAAGTACAAATCTTAAATCGAGGTATCCAGTCTATGACAACTCTCAACTTACCCTCTATTTTTGTGCCCTTAGTGGGCCTAGTTTTTCCGGCAATGGCAATGGCTTCTTTATTTCTTCATATTCAAAAAAACAAGATTTTTTAGATCCGATGGGATGAAATCTCATTGATTTTTTTTTTCAAGACTTAGATTTAGATCATATCACAGATATCTATTTAGTATAATATGATCTAAAATATGATCTAAGGTGTGGCTTCCTCCGAAGACTCCTAAAGATTCACATTAGAATAAGCCTAGTTGATGAGAGTTCCTTCGGAAACAAAAAAAGTTTGTATGATCTAAAATATGATCTAAGGTGTGGCTTCCTCCGAAGACTCCTAAAGATTCACATTAGAATAAGCCTAGTTGATGAGAGTTCCTTCGGAAACAAAAAAAAGAGTAAAGTCAAATTTATTTTGTTTATTCTTTCACTTCCAATAAAATACAACTGGATCTAGTATGAGTTGGCGATCAGAACAGCTATGGATAGAACTTATAACAGGGTCTCGAAAAATAAGTAATTTCGGTTGGGCCTGTATCCTTTTTTTAGGTTCAGTAGGATTTTTATTGGTTGGAACTTCCAGTTATCTTGGTAGGAATTTGATATCTTTATTTCCATATCATCAAATCTCTTTTTTTCCCCAAGGGATCGTGATGTCTTTCTATGGTATCGCGGGTCTCTTTATTAGTTCCTATTTGTGGTGCACAATTGCGTGGAATGTGGGTAGTGGTTATGATCGATTCGATAGAAAGGGGGGAATAGTGTGTATTTTTCGTTGGGGATTTCCTGGAAAGAATCGTCGCATTTTCCTCCGATTCCTTATGAAAGATATTCAGTCCATAAGAATAGAAGTTAAAGAGGGTATTTATGCCCGCCGTGTTCTTTATATGGAAATCCGCGGCCAGGGGGACATTCCCTTGACTCGTACTGATGAGAATTTGACTCCACGCGAAATTGAACAAAAAGCTGCGGAATTAGCCTATTTCTTGCGCGTACCGATTGAAATCTTTTGAAAAAGAAACTAACTAAATGTTTTCTCATCAAAAGGAAAAGGCTTGGGAATCCTCTTTTTTTATAATATAAGAGGACTCATTGTAGCCAAACCGGATCAGACATATATTATATAGAACAGCTCTAAACCAAAACGGCTTTGTCCGCAAAAAAATTTGATGCGTAATATAATATCTTTCGTTAAAAACAATTTCAAAGTTAACTAATTTTAGGTATCTGAAAAAAAAAAATGAGTATTCCTTTTTCGAAATGGTCTTATTCTATTTATGTATTCTTTGTAGGATCAGGGGCTAAACACTGAATCACAAAAAAAGGGGGGGTTCATATCTTGTAATAGAACTCACGCTTGATCGAAAGAGTAGATCACATAGAATCGATGAATAGGGTGGGTTCATTAATAATTCAAAGATGAAAAAAAATGTCAAAAAAAAAAGAATTGACTCCCCTTATATATCTTGCATCTATAGTATTTTTACCCTGGTTGATCTCTCTTTTATTTCAAAAAAGTATGGAATCTTGGATTACAAATTGGTGGAATACTAGGAAATATGAAATTTTTTTGAATCATATTCAAGAAAAGAGTCTTCTAGAAAAATTCATAGAATTAAAGGAACTTTTCTTGTTGGAAGAAATGATAAAGGAATTTTCGGAGACACATCCTCAAAAATGGAATATAGGGATACAAAAAGAAACAATCCAATTGATCAAGATGCATAATGAGAATAGTATTCATACGATTTTACACTTCTCGACAAATCTAACCTATTTTGTTATTCTAAGTGGTTATTCTCTTCTGGGTAATAAAGAACTTATTCTTTTTAACTCTTGGGTTCAAGAATTCTTATATAACTTAAGTGATACAATCAAAGCTTTTTCTATTCTTTTATTAACCGATTTATGTATCGGATTCCATTCACCCCACGGTTGGGAACTTCTGCTTAGCTTTGTGTACAAAGATTTTGGGTTTGCTTATAATGATAAAATTATATCGGGTCTTGTTTCCACTTTTCCAGTCATTATAGATACAATTTTCAAATATTGGATTTTCCGGTATTTAAATCGTATATCTCCGTCACTTGTAGTGATTTATCATTCGATGAATGATTGAAAAATGGTCCACTGTAATCTTAATCCAATTCTACTATTTGTTACTGTCTAACATCGGAAAAGCACATTCAAAATAATACTTACTAGTTCTATCAATCTGGGGGGATTTTCCTAATATTGCAGTTAAATGAGTTTAGTAAAGAGCAGAATCGTGGATAGGGAACTATACTAGCGACCTACCTAATTTATTGTAGAAATTTTCGGGATCAATGATTGGACCATGCAAACTAGAACTACCCTTTCTTGGATAAAGGAACGGAT